AGACCCCATTGGGTCCTTTAGGAACAGCCCTTCAATTTGCGAATTATTTTTTTTTTTCCCATTTAATAACTCATAATCAGATTTTGGTAAATAATTATTTACAATTTTACAATTTAAAATTAAAACAAACCTTTCAAGTCTTTAAATGTAAATATTATTTAATAGATGAAAAGGGAAGAATTTATAACCCCGATTTTTTTAGTACCATCATTTTGAATTCATTCAATTTACATTGGTATTTTCTTCATTACCTGTTTTGTGACGAGACATCTACAAAAATGTGTCTTGGACAATTTCTTTGTGAAAATGTATGTATAATAAAAAATGGGCTGCACTTAAAATCGGGTCAAGTTCTAATTGTTCAGTTTGATTCTGTAGTAATAAGATCGGCTAAGCCCCGTTTGGCTACCCCAGGAGCAACAGTTCATGGTCATTATGGAAAACTCATTTATGAAGGGGATACTTTAGTTACATTTATATATGAAAAATCGCGGTCTGGGGATATAACGCAAGGTCTGCCAAAAGTGGAACAAGTCTTAGAAGTTCGTTCGGTTGATTCAATATCAATGAATCTAGAAAAGAGGATTAATGGTTGGAACGAGCGTATAAAAAAAAGTCTTGGAATTCCTTGGGGATTCTTAGTTGGAGCTGAGCTAATTATAGCGCAAAGTCGTATCTCTTTGGTTAATAAGATCCAAAAGGTTTATCGATCCCAAGGGGTGCAGATCCATAATAGGCATATCGAAATTATTGTACGGCAAATAACATCCAAAGTCTTAGTTTCAGAGGATGGGATGTCTAATGTTTTTTTGCCCGGAGAACTTATTGGATTGTTTCGAGCAGAACGGGCGGGGCGCGCTTTGGAAGAAGCGATCTGTTACCGAACTCTCTTATTGGGAATAACGAGAGCATCTCTGAATACTCAAAGTTTTATATCCGAAGCAAGTTTTCAAGAAACTGCTCGAGTTTTAGCAAAAGCAGCTCTTCGAGGCCGTATTGATTGGTTGAAAGGACTCAAAGAAAACGTTGTTCTGGGGGGTATGATACCCGTCGGTACTGGATTCAAGGGATTCGTCCACCGTTCAAAGAGCATTAGCATTCCTTTGAAAATAAAAAATAAGCATCTATTCGCGGGAGAAATGGGAGATTTTTTGTTTTACCACAGAGAATTGTTGGATTCGTGTTTTTCAAAGAATTCTAGGTCATAGATTAAAACAACAAGGATTTTGGGGATTTAAGAGAAGAGATTCATCCTTTTTTTATTTATCTTTGTCATTTAATTATTAATAATAATTAATTGTTTAATTGAATAAAATAATGTAAAAAATATATATAACGAGTAGAAAAGAATTTATGGTTTGGCCATCAACGGTCAACCCACGTTAAAAAAGAAGGTTCCGTTGGAACAATGTTTTATTTCAGGATACCTCATCTCTTTATTAAAAAAAAGAGTTCAAAGTCTGTGGAGAAATGACAAGAAGATATTGGAACATAAATTTGGAAGAGATGATGGAGGCGGGAGTTCATTTTGGTCACGGCACTCGAAAATGGAATCCTCGAATGTCACCTTATATCTCTGCAAAATGCAAGGGTATTCATATTATAAATCTTACCAGAACTGCTCGTTTTTTATCAGAGGCTTGTAATTTAGTTTTTGAGGCAGCAAGTAGAGGAAAAAATTTTTTAATTGTTGGGACAAAAAATAAAGCAGCTGACTCAGTAGCATGGGCGGCAATAAGGGCTCGATGTCATTATGTTAATAAAAAGTGGCTTGGCGGTATGTTAACGAATTGGTCCACTACAGAAACAAGACTTCATAAATTCAGGGATTTAAGAATGGAACAAAAGGCGGGTAGCCTCGCCCGTCTCCCGAAGAGAGATGCCGCGGTGTTGAAGAGACAATTATCTCACTTGCAAACATATCTGGGCGGGATTAAATATATGACAGAGTTACCCGATATTGTAATCATCGTTGATCAACAAGAAGAACATACGGCCCTTCGAGAATGTATTACTTTGGGAATTCCAACAATTTGTTTAATCGATACAAATTGTGACCCGGACCTCGCCGATATTTCGATTCCGGCAAACGATGATGCTATATCCTCAATCCGATTAATTCTTACCAAGTTAGTATTTGCAATTTGTGAAGGTCGTTCTAGCTATGTAAGAAATCCTTGATTTTTTTATGAAATCCACAATTAAATTCCCCTAATTTATACTAGAATTGGTTACGATATCCTGAATATCAAAAACAATAAAGGGCTGGGTATATTATGTTATTAATAGGTATCCTAAACAAAATAAATTAAATAAACAAAGTATACAAGTCGAGAAAGAGGCGGTTGAATCAAAATAATTTTTTTAGTTATATTTCTGTCAGAGGACAATATGAATATTCTATCATATTCAATCAACACACTAAAAGGGTTCTATGATATGTCTGGTGTGGAAGTAGGTCAACATTTTTATTGGCAAATAGGGGGTTTCCAAATCCATGGTCAGGTACTTATAACTTCTTGGGTTGTAATTGGGATCTTACTAGGGTCGGCTGCTATAGCTGTTCGGAATCCACAAACCATTCCGACAGGCGGTCAGAATTTCGTTGAATATGTCCTCGAATTCATTCGAGACGTGAGCAAAACTCAAATTGGCGAAGAATATCGCCCTTGGGTTCCTTTTATTGGGACTATGTTTCTATTTATTTTTGTTTCTAATTGGTCAGGGGCCCTTTTGCCTTGGAAAATCCTACAGTTACCTCAGGGGGAGTTAGCCGCACCCACGAATGATATCAATACTACTGTTGCTTTAGCTTTACTCACGTCAGTAGCCTATTTTTATGCGGGTCTTACAAAAAAAGGATTTGGTTATTTTGGTAAATACATTCAACCAACTCCAATTCTTTTACCCATTAACATTTTAGAAGATTTCACAAAACCTCTATCACTTAGTTTTCGACTTTTTGGAAATATATTAGCAGATGAATTAGTAGTTGTTGTTCTTGTTTCTTTAGTACCTTTAGTGGTTCCTATACCTGTCATGTTACTCGGATTATTTACAAGCGGGATTCAGGCTCTTATTTTTGCAACTTTAGCCGCAGCTTATATAGGCGAATCCATGGAAGGTCATCATTGATTAGTCTTAGGAAGATTCGATTTTTAAGTTTAGATCCAATCGTGTGTCGCTCAAGAGACTCTAATGGTAATAGAAAAAATATATTATGACGAGATGTGTAAAAAAGGGGGTTGGTCAATAGAGAGTGGTTGCGCCAGATAGGTGGAATCTAATGATTATAGGTTAATTTTTTTAGATTAGATGTTTTGAAGAATCATTCTAAAATTAGATTGAATTAAAAATACATAAGATACATATAGGCAGTTTACGTTATGTAAGAAACACATGTATATTTGATATTTAGATATTGGCAAGTACGAATATTTAATTTGAACTACTTTAATTTTTATAGAGCTGCCAACCGAGGTCTTTAGGTTTGTTTCATTTCTAACCGTGAATAAAAATAAACAAATAAACTAAAGATCAAAGAAGGCTTAAAAAAAGGAAATGCAGTAAGTTGAATTGATTCAAAAAAAACTTTCCAATTTAGTAAAAAAGATGAAGCCTTTACTAATGATTCAAAAATATTAAATTAATAATTCTAATATATTATAATTAGAATTCGGCTTTTTTTATTATTTCTACCCTAATGAATATTACAATGGAATAATTCAGTCCTAATTCTTTGGTTGATTGTATCATTAACTATTTATTTTTTTTGTGTGAGGAACTTATCTATCATGAATCCACTGATTTCTGCCGCTTCCGTTATTGCTGCTGGATTGGCTGTAGGGCTTGCTTCTATTGGACCTGGGGTTGGTCAAGGTACTGCTGCAGGCCAAGCTGTAGAAGGTATTGCGAGACAGCCCGAGGCCGAGGGAAAAATACGAGGTACTTTATTACTTAGTTTAGCTTTTATGGAAGCTTTAACAATTTATGGATTGGTTGTAGCATTAGCCCTTTTATTTGCAAATCCTTTTGTTTAATCCAAGAAAAGAAATACGATAAATTTGTAGTTCCTTTATGGTCGTGGACGTGCAGGTTGTTTTTTCACATTTTAAATATAATTTTCGTCTCGACATAATTACTTATGCATTCATAAAATAATCCAAGGGAAGGTCTGATTTGAAAATGAAGAATTAATGTTACCCCACTCGTTTTCTTCCTTCCCCTTACTTAGTCCAAAGCAAGGCAGAAGTGCTCCAATAAAGGAGTTATTTCGCAATTCACGGGAAACCTAGTACCTAATTGTAACTAATTCTATATTTATTTTCTATTTAGATTTAGAAGTAGTAAATATAAATAAGTGAAGCAATACAATTATTTTTTGAGTTTATCTATAAGTTTAAAAAGGAGGTCGTATGAACAATGTAACCGATTCTTTCGTTTTTTTGGGTCACTGGCCATCTGCCGAGAGTTTCGGGGTTAATACCAATATTTTAGCAACAAATCTAATAAATCTCAGTGTAGTTATTGGTGTATTGATCTTTTTTGGAAAGGGAGTGCGTGCGGGTTGTTTATTTCAAGAATCGGTTGGATTTAACCAGCTGTACCTCTTTTTTGTTTATAAATAGAGACGAAAGGTGCATGATTTCGCGAATTACTTCTGAATAAAAAAAAAAGAAATTATATGTAAGAACAATAGCATTTCGCGAGTTGTTGGTAAATATACTTTGATTCTCTATAAACCAATAATGTGGGCCTATTAACATGGTTAAAACTAAACCGTTTGAAGTCCAGGCACAGCAAGGTATTCTTTCTACCACTATGTTAATATAATACCGAGACAGTTTAAAAAAAAAGGTTCAAAATTTATCGATATAGAGCACTCATGGCGATAAAATTATTTGAATCCCTTTTTTATTTATTCGATTTTATTTTTCATTATATATATTATATTTTAATTAAAAAATGCCAATTTTTTAAAGGCTGAGTCGATGACCTAC